GAGTCAAAAACTAGTGGTAAAAAACCAAACAATAAGTTTCTAAAGAGAGTATTGGAATACAAGACTGTCACTTTCTTTGGTATAGGCTTCCACCTATTTTTTCACTTACTGGCAAATTTTAGAAATTGATTGTATATAGTTTTTGATCCCACAACCCCAGCCTAATAGACTGGTTTAGGCTCTTCCCGCTTCGCTCGCCGCTACTAAGGGAATCGTTGTTACTTTCTTTTCCTCCGGTTACTAAGATGTTTCAGTTCTCCGGGTTTGCTCTTTCTTCTCTATGAATTAAAGAAGAAGTTCAAGGGAGTTTCCTCATTCGGAAACCTCCGGATCAAAGCTTACTACCAGCTCCCCGGAGCGTATCGCCGGTAATCGCGTCCTTCCTCGCTTCTGGATGCCAAGGTATCCCCCACAAGCCCTTCCTTTTCTTGAATTAAAAAACAAAGGAAGACCTAGCTAGAATTAGGGTGTGGAGGTAAGCGGACTCGAACCGCTGACATCTGCCGTGCAAAGGCAGCGCTCTACCAGCTGAGCTATACCCCCAGCTGGGCTATTCTGGACTTGAACCAGAGACCTCACCCTTATCAGGGGTGTGCTCTAACCAACTGAGCTAATAGCCCTTTTAGGAAAATTTCCTCAAATATATAAAGGTCCTAATCGACTCTCGAACTAGACATAAATAATATAAATAACTAGTTCTCCGTTAAGGAGGTCATCCAGCCGCACCTTCCGGTACGGCTACCTTGTTACGACTTCACCTCGGTCACGAGTTTTACCTTCGGCATCTCCCTCCGTAAGGTTAGGATAATGACTTCGGGTACAACCAGCTCCCATGGTGTGACGGGCGGTGTGTACAAGGCCCGGGAACGAATTCACCGCTGTGTAGCTGACCAGCGATTACTAGCGATTCCACCTTCATGCAGGCGAGTTGCAGCCTGCAATCCGAACTTAGAGTAAGTTTGAAAGATTAGCTCACCTTCGCAGGTTGGCAACTTATTGTCTTACCCATTGTAGGACGTGTGTAGCCCAGAATGTAAGGGGCATGATGACTTGACGTCGTCCTCACCTTCCTCCGGTTTGTCACCGGCAGTCTTTCTAGACAAATGAACTAGAAACAAGGGTTGCGCTCGTTGCGGGACTTAACCCAACATCTCACGACACGAGCTGACGACAGCCATGCACCACCTGTATAAGCAGGTAAAGATTCCTTTTTCAAGAAATCTAACTTATAGCAAATCCTGGTAAGGTTCTTCGCGTTGCATCGAATTAAACCACATCCTCCACCGCTTGTGCGGGCCCCCGTCAATTCCTTTGAGTTTCACTCTTGCGAGCGTACTCCCCAGGCGGGATACTTAACGCGTTAGCTAAGACACTGGACGGGTCGATACGCCCAACATCGAGTATCCATCGTTTACGGCTAGGACTACTGGGGTATCTAATCCCATTTGCTCCCCTAGCTTTCGTCTCTGAGTGTCAGTAATAGCCCAGTAGAGTGCCTTCGCCATCGGTGTTCTTTCCAATATCTACGCATTTCACCGCTCCACTGGAAATTCCCTCTACCCCTACTATACTCAAGTTTCCTAGTTTCCAATGCTGATTTGAGGTTGAGCCTCAAGGTTTAACAGTGGACTTAAGAAACCACCTGCAGACGCTTTACGCCCAGTGATTCCGGATAACACTTGCATCCTCCGTCTTACCGCGGCTGCTGGCACGGAGTTAGCCGATGCTTCATCTCCTAAGTAACGTCATATCTTCCTCCTTAGGTAACAGAGGTTTACAACTCAGTAAGCCTTCTTCCCTCACGCGGTATTGCTCTGTCAGGCTTTCGCCCATTGCAGAAAATTCCTCACTGCTGCCTCCCGTAGGAGTCTGGACCGTGTCTCAGTTCCAGTGTGGCTGATCATCCTCTCAGACCAGCTACTGATCGTCGCCTTGGTAGGCCTTTACCCCACCAACTAGCTAATCAGCCGCGAGCTTCTCTTTAGGCAGATTACTCTTTTGACCCGAAGGCATATGGGGTTTTAGCAGGTGTTTCCCCCTGTTATCCCCCTCCTAAAGGCGAATTCTCACGTGTTACTCACCCGTCCGCCACTGAAGTTAGCCGAGACTAACTTCCGTTTGACTTGCATGTGTAAAGCATACCGCCAGCGTTCATCCTGAGCCAGGATCAAACTCTTCGTAGGATTTCCTTGTTCTTTCTCCGCCCCTACTTAGTTAGGACCTTCGCGGGTATTTACCCACTAAGTTTAGTAGCAGGGTGTGGACTAGACTCCACGAAATAAACATTATCATGAAGTATCATACTTTGTCAAGTTCACCTTTTTAAATTTTTAAAATACACAGTTTCAAAAGAAAATTATTTTGAAATTTTTAAAGCATATTTTTATATCTTAAGATTCATCTAGACTATTTCAATTTTATTTGTTACTATAAATATAACAAGATAATAATCCAATAAAAAGTTCTTTAATCTTAGGAGATTGAGTATGAAAAATTTTGCTAATGAAATAATTCCTACGTCTCTTTCTTTTAGCCAGACCGAAAGTTTTCTTTATGATGCTGAATGGAAAGATGACGATCTAAATAATAAAAAAACTTCAAAAGAATTAGAATCAGACTTTAAAACCAAAGAATCTGGCAAGGACGAAAAGTCAAAAAAAAATGACGTCATGAATGCTGACTATGCAATAACAATGACAGGTCAAATTGTAGTTACTGCGGGGACTGTAGCTCGTGTTATTGCTGAATGGACTGGTTTACCCTTAACAAACTTTAGTCAGGACGATAAAGATCGTTTTCGTGGGCTTGAAAAAGAATTAAGCGGGAGTATTATTGGTCAACCACGGGCTATTAAAGTTATCGCTAAATCCCTTCTACGTTATGCTGCTGGAATGAGAAATCCTGATCGTCCTATTGGAAGCTTTTTGTTGATTGGACCTACAGGTGTAGGAAAAACAGCTCTTACAAAGAAAATGGCCGAGTATCTTTTTGGGTCACAAAAATCCCTTATTAGATTAGATATGTCAGAGTATATGGAGAAACACACAGTATCTCGACTGATTGGTTCTCCACCGGGTTACGTTGGTTACGAAGAAGGAGGTCAACTGACTGATGCTGTGTTGACAACACCATACTCTATTGTTCTCTTTGACGAGATGGAAAAAGCTCATCCTGATGTTTTTAACCTTCTTCTTCAAATTTTAGATGATGGTATACTATCTGATAGTAATGGTCGCGTGGTATCTTTTGCTAATACAATTATTTTCTTAACTTCAAACATGGGGGCTGAAACAATTTTAAACTTCTGCGATAGTCACCCATCAAGGACAGAAGAGGATGAAAGTGAACTAAAAAAGGAACTTATGCCTATTTTAGAGACAAGATTTCGACCAGAATTCCTAAATCGTCTTGATGAAATTGTGGTATTCTATCCCTTAAATCAGGATGAAATTAATGACATCGCATTCTTAATGCTCCAAGATGTAGATGATAGACTTGCAGAAAAAGGTTACTCTTTCTTGATCACAAGTAGGCTATTAAATGTTATTCGACGCGAAGGATTTAATCCAGCCTATGGTGCTCGACCCCTTCGTCGGACTATAACTAAATGGGTAGAGGATCCTATATCAGAAACGCTTCTACGAGGTGATAGAAAGCTCGAATCTGGATGCACGATTCTAGTGGATGTGGACAAACCAAAATCACCGACTGGGAGTCTCGTCCTAGTCTTAAATCCGAAAGATGTTGAGTATCTCCGTGATCCTGTTAACGCAATAAAAGCTAAAAAACAATCAACTGAACCTTCAACCCAGGCTCAAGACAACTCTTAAATCTTCATTAATTTTTCTTGGTTTTCCCTTTCGTACCGAAGTTTGAAGTCTAAAATTAAATATGATAAGACCATTCCTTCCTTTTTCTCTTTTCGCTGCTTTTTTACCTCTTGTTCCAGCACTAGCTATAGAGCTTGATGAAGCAACGCGTACAGTACGCGCTAATCCACAAGGTAGCCAAACAACATTAACACCTGAACAAGTTAAACGCGGTAAAAGACTTTTCAATGCTTCATGTGGCCAATGTCACGTTGGTGGTTTAACAAAGACAAACCCAAACGTTGGGTTAGACTTAGAGTCGTTAAGTTTAGCAACACCACCTCGCGATAACGTTGAAGCTTTGGTAAACTATATGAAGAACCCAACGACTTATGATGGTTTAGAGTCAATCGCAGAAATTCATCCAAGTATTAAAAGTGCAGACATTTTCCCTAAAATGCGTTCTTTAAGTGAGGATGATTTAGAAACTATTGCAGGTCACATTCTTTTACAACCAAAAATCTCTTCGGAGAAATGGGGTGGAGGAAAAATTTACTATTAATATTTAATTGAGAGAAGGGCAATTTCAACCTTCAGGAGAAATCATGAACTCAGACAATCTAAAACGCATTTTAGTGAGTGTTGCTGTTTCTTGCCTTGCGCCTAGTATTGCACTAGCAGCTGATATCGAAAACGGTGAAAGAATTTTTAGCGCAAACTGTTCTGCTTGCCATGCTGGCGGAAACAATGTTATTATTCCTGAAAAAACCTTAAAAAAGGATGTTCTTGAAGCAAATGGTATGAATAGTGTGAATGCCATTACTTATCAAGTAACCAATGGTAAAAACGCTATGCCTGCTTTTGGTGGACGTTTAGATGATAGCGATATTGAGGACGTAGCTAATTACGTATTATCTCAATCAGAAAAAGGTTGGGACTAATTTTATCGTTATAACCTAAATTAGATTTATTATGGATTGGAAAACTCCCTCCCGATCAACGGGCGCCGGATGGAGTGTTTTCGATCCTGAAGGCAAGCAAGCTCCTTCATTCTTATCCACATTCATTATTATTTACTTCTCATGACGCAAACCCCATTACAATCTCCCCTTGTCGACTTTAATGTAGTTGACACAACCTTTGAGAAGTGGGCAAAACCAGGACAATTTTCGCGTACTCTTTCGAAAGGTCCAAAAACAACCACTTGGATATGGAATCTCCATGCTGATGCTCACGATTTTGATACCCAAACAAGCTCATTACAAGATGTTTCACGAAAAATATTTGGAGCTCATTTTGGTCAACTTGCCGTAATTTTCTTATGGTTAAGTGGTATGCATTTTCACGGAGCCTACTTTTCAAACTACCTTGGTTGGTTAAGTAATCCAACAGCTGTAAAACCAAGTGCTCAAATTGTTTGGCCTATTGTTGGTCAAGAAATTCTAAATGCTGATGTTGGTGCAAACTTCCAAGGTGTACAAATTACATCTGGATTCTTCCAACTTTGGCGAGCAGAAGGGATTACAAGTGAAGTTGAACTTTATGCAACAGCAATAGGTGGTCTAGTAGCTTCTCTGTTAATGCTACTTGGTGGATGGTTCCATTATCACAAAGCTGCACCAAAATTAGAATGGTTCCAAAACGCTGAATCAATGTTAAATCACCATTTATCAGGTTTACTTGGTTTAGGTTCATTGGCTTGGGCCGGTCACCAAATTCACGTAGCTTTACCTATTAACAAGTTGTTAGATTTAGGTGTAAGTCCAGAGGAAATTCCACTTCCCTATGAATTTTTTTATTTTCATTTACAAATTTGCTACAATTACGATGACAGTTATTGTCTGTTAGTGACGTATAAAAACAAAATACATTATAATTAAATATAAGACAGTCATGAACTTGCAATTTAAACGACTCGTCGAGGGGCGGAGGAGGTTAGGAATAGGTCGAAAAAAATTAACATGGAGTTTTAAGTATGAACAAACAAACTGAGTTATCAAGGTCTGAAGCTTTAATAAAATTTCTACTAAAAGAGCTATTCAGCCCAAACATATCGCCTATAAAAGTTTCTTTGATCGAGGGTAGTAGACCACTAATGAGAGTGCCAAATTCTCTAGATCTAAAAATTGTGTTTCTAGAAATTTTTGGTAGAAGTTTTGCAAACGGTGTCTTTCATGCACTCCTTGCTACAAGTATTCTAGATGCTGTCATGTTAAGAACGGCCCATATTAACAACTCCAAGCATAGTTTTAAAGACAATACAAAAGTTTTGATTCTAAAGAAGTTTGAACCTCGCACGTTTATTTTAGATATTTGGCAAAGTAGATACTGTTGGTTTGAGGATGGTAAATTAAATCACTCAGAGGAAAGAGTCGTTCCAGGTTCCCAATTGGGTGTTCAGACAATAAGTATTCTATATGGTACACTAGCAGGTTTTACGCAAGCATTGCACGACTATTGCTATATGTTACATAAGCCAGAGGCCACCCTAATCGATGTTTTATTCAAAACCCCTACTTTCAGGTCGCGTCCTGGGTCGAGGTTTAAGTGTGTTTCTAAAAAGCAACAGGCCTTTATTCAAACATTTATTGTACAAAGTGATAGTTTGCCAGTATATGCTTTATTCGTAGTAGTTTTTGTTTATGTGACAATTAAAATCATTAGAATAAAAAATAAACGCAACTCACTAAAATATTTCTTAAAAACTCATATAGAAAATACTAAGTTGAAACTTAGAAAAGGTAAAAGTTTTTTCAAAAAATCAATCCTTTTTCAGTCCAAATTAAATATTAGAAAAGATGGATCTACAGATCATCTTAAGCAACCTAGATAGGTTATAGGTCAGTTATGAAACAAGAAAAATTTGAGAAACATATTAAGCTCATGCTAGAAATAATGCCTTCAATTGACGCTATTGTTAAATACCTTAGGAAAGATTTAGGGTGTTCACAGCTTGAATGTGATAAGTTAATTTATCACTTTCTCTACCTTATTGAAGTATGTCTTGAAGCAAAAAATTTTTCAAAGCTTGATATTCTTGCCTTTAGAACTACAGCCGAGTTATCTATGAACGAATATCATATTCCGGAATCTAAAAGAGACGAAATTATAATAGGTTCCGAAAAAGATAATACTGCACACATACTTTTTGCTCCATTACTAAGGGATTTAGATTTAGAAGCACTAATAAATGTACTAAATGATAGTAGAAATTCTGAAAGTGACGACGACGACGACGATGGTCCTAATTTTGGCCCAATGCCGACATTAATATATTAATTTTATGCCACAGAAAAGAGTGCAAATGATTAATGCACTCTTTTCTGTTACTATTCCTGTTTACTAAAGTATGTAGGTTCATTTTTTTATTTTAAATTTAACTCAAAAATCATCAAATTTATTATATTATTAACTTTTAACTGTTAGAAATTTATTCTTTTATTAGATACCATATGTTTCTCAAGGGTTTTTTATATAAATAAGTTGTATTTAAATTACTATAAAAAGATAAAATATATTTTATTGAATCCTATAGTTATAATAGTTATAGGTACTAGAAAATTTTTTATTTTACCAGAATTAAAACGATGGTTGTCTTTGGTATCATTTATAAACATAGTTTTTAGGGTTATCTATTTATTATATTTTTTGCTTGCTTAAACAACTTTTATTTTTAGTAATCTCACGTAGAAGGTCGATTGTGCGAATTGGAAGCTTAGGAATTAAAATCGGTATGACACAGATTTTCGATATAGAAAAAAACATTGCAATACCGGTTACTTTAATTAAAGTAGGTCCTTCAATTGTTACACATATAAAAACAAATGAAAAAGATGGCTATGATGCTATTCAACTTGGATTTGGTTTTGTATTAAGCAATGATAAGTCAACCTACATAAAAACAAATAAACCTGAAAAAGGTCATTTACAAAAGTCTAATGTTGCTAGCTGCTCCTATATTTGTGAATACAAAGTTAAAAATATAGAGCAATATTCTATCGGTCAAATTATCGATGTTGGAACTTTTCAAACTGGGCAATTTGTTGATGTTATTGGAAAAACGATAGGTAAAGGTTTTTGTGGAACAGTGAAAAGATATAATTTTGGGCGAGGGCCTATGGGTCATGGTTCAAAAAATCATCGTGCTCCTGGTTCAATTGGAGCAGGTAGTACACCTGGCCGTGTATACCCTGGCAAACGAATGGCAGGGCGTAAAGGAGGAACCCAAGCTACTATAAAAAATCTACAAATAATAAAAATCCATTCTGAAGAAGGGGTAGTGGCAGTTCACGGAGCAATACCTGGTAAATCAGGAAATCTTGTTAACTTACTACCTTCGCTTAAATCTTAATTAATTAACTAGTTTTAAATTTTAAAAGGAACTTATAAATGAATCGTAAACTTTTTGTTCCGATCCTTAAACCTATTACTTCAACTATGAAGAATAGTATTGATGAGCAGATTTTTAATCAACCAAATTTCTTTCAATCAATTCAATCTATTCAAAACCGTACACAATCAAAACTTTACGGTTATTTTTGTAAAAATTATAAATATAAACAATTAGGCTTTACAGAGCCTGATTATGAAGCTTTTTTAAATCGTATTTTAACTACTTATTTTAATAGACGAGAAATCACAGCCTCAACAAAAACGAAATCTGAAGTTAGAGGTGGTGGTCGTAAACCATGGCGCCAAAAAGGATTAGGGCGTGCACGGGCTGGATCTTCAAGATCACCTTTATGGAAAGGTGGAGGAGTATGTTTTGGTCCAAAACCTAAATTCACAAGTTTGAAGATTAATAAAAAAGAGTATGGCTTAGCAATACTCTTATTAATCCGTCTAGCTTATAAGAAAAAACAGTTGTTGATTACACAATCATTAACGTCTAAAGCATTTCAAAATATTCATAAAACCAGCGAGATAAAAAGTTTATTAAGCTACCAAACAAAATCTTTGAGTAGCACAGAACAAACTATCAAACTTGTTTTATCCAAAGATGAATACAACATTTTTGGCGAAAATTTTGTAAAAGCGTCAGCAAATTTACCAAAGATGTCCGTTATAAGTGAAAATCAATTAACCATTGCAACTTTCACAAAGCCAACAAAATTTATTTTTACGGCTACTGCTTTTTTAAATACTCGAGCTAAATTTTTGTAACATAAATTCTCGAGCAAACCATATAAATCAATTTTGAAATTATGAATATTAATTTAGCTTCAATAGACACTCTCTCAAAATCGGATGAGTATACCTTAATTGATAGTCTCAAATATCCGCTAATTACAGAAAAAGCTAATGAACTTTATAAAAAAAACTGGTACAGCTTTTTGGTAAACAAACAAATGGATAAAACAAGTATTAAGACAGCTTTCGAATACTTGTTTAAAGTAAAAGTCGTAAAGGTTCATACAGTTAATTTACCCCGCAGACAAAGAAGAGTTAGCCGTTATATTGGTTATAGACCTCTTTATAAGAAGGCAATTATCAAACTGGCTCCTACAGATAGTCTCGATTTCTTTCGGATGGAAAGAACAACTTTAGGTATTTAATTTAATAAACAAAATCAATGGGAATTTATTTTTTTAAGCCATATACACCATCAACTCGTCATACTGTACGTTCCGATTTTAGTGAACTTACAAAATCGAAACCGGAAAAAAAACTGATTGTTAAAAATCACTCCGTTAAAGGTAGAAATAATCAGGGACGTATTACTATTAGACATAAGGGCGGTGGTCATAAACGTCGTTATCGTAAGATTGATTTTAAACGTCGATTAACATCGTACGAAGCAAAAGTTCTAAGTGTTGAATATGATCCAAATCGTACTGCTCGTATCGCGCTATTATGTTATCAGGATGGTGTAAAACGATACATACTTTGGCCGGAATCATTAAAAGTTGGAAGTAAAATTTCTTCTGGTCCAAATTCACCCTTAGTAATAGGTAATTCCTTGCCTTTGGAAAAAATCCCGTTAGGATATGAAATTCATAACATTGAATTGTCACCATCGGCGGGGGGTCAATTAGTACGTTCAGCAGGTACATCAGCACGATTACTAGCTAAAGAAGGAAATTATGTAACAATTAAACTTCCTTCCAAAGAGGTTAGATTAATTCCAAAAAGTTGTTATGCAACAATTGGACGTGTGGGAAATATAAATCATCTTAACTTAACCATAGGGAAAGCTGGACGCAACCGTTGGTTTGGAAAACGACCGACTGTTCGTGGTACTGTAATGAATGCTTGTGATCACCCACACGGGGGTGGTGAAGGCCGATCGCCAATCGGTCGTAAACATCCTTGCACACCTTGGGGTAAACCTGCATTAGGTGTTAAAACCCGTAAACCACAGAAGTCGACTTCACGCTTTATAATTCGATCTCGTAATTAAAGCCTTAACAACAAATATAAACATATCTTATGATTAGATCAAGTTGGAAAGTACCATTTGTCGCTCATCATCTACTAGCGAAAATTGCCAAAACTAAGAAAAGTGGTAGACAGGACACTATAAAAACCTGGTCACGTGCATCTGTTATACTTCCAAGTATGATTGGAACAACAATAGCTGTGTACAATGGAAAACAACATGTCCCTCTTTTTATAAATGAGCAACTAATTGGACATAGATTGGGAGAGTTCGTTCCAACGCGTAATTTCCGTTCTCATAAAAAATTGAAAGTAAAAACTTCGGGGCAAAAAGCTAAAAGAAAATAACAATTTGTTATAAATTATGACAATAAAAATTAATTCTCGCTCAAATCAAGCTGTTGCCAAATTTATACGTATGTCTCCGATAAAGATTCAGCGTGTTCTACGGCAAATATCTGGATGTTCATATGAGGAAGCTCTAATTCTTCTAAAATTTCTTCCTTACCGGGCATGTCAACCTGTTAGTAAGGTTTTAAAATCAGCTGCCGCAAATGCAATGAATAATGCAAAGATACCCAAAGAAAATTTAGTCGTATCGCAGGCGATTGTTGGCAGAGGCCCTATTCTTAAACGTGGCCGTCCACGTGCTAAAGGACGTATCTTCCAAATTCTAAAATACACATCTCATATAAGAATAATTCTTAAAGATAAAACCTCTTAAAACCATTTTTTATTTTTTACAATAGGAGTAATATTGTGGGTCAAAAAGTTCACCCAATAGGATTTCGTATAGGTATTACTAAGGAACATGCCTCTAAGTGGTATGCTAAATCCTCTGATTATGCAAGTGTAATGAAGGCGGATGATGAGTTGCGTGAAAAATTTGTAAAATTTTTGAATTCGTTATCAACATTAAAACAACGTAAAGCAGAAACTATCGATCTTTCAAAAATCGCTATTTCTTATCCGGCTACGAGCAATCAAATTTACGTAATTATTTATAGTGTGAGTCCAGCAAAATTAAAAACCGAGCTGAGTCGAACACCAATTAATATAGATTTTTCTAAATTTTTAAGGGACCATCTTTCGACTCGGGAGCTTATTGTTAAAATAAAACGACTTCGTCATCCTTATACTGAACCTGGCATTTTAGCTCAGTCTTTAACTAAAAAATTAGAAAAACGTATGCCCTTCAGACGTGCTATTCGATCAGCAATGAAAGATTTTAAAGAAGCAGCAAGAAGAGCAAAATTAAAGCCTAGGGAAAAAGGTATAAAAATTCAAATAGCTGGACGATTAAATGGTGCAGAGATTGCCAGAAGTGAATGGGTAAGACAAGGTCGTGTTCCTTTACACACAATTCAAGCCGACGTAGGTTATATATCTCAAAGAGCCCAAACTATTTATGGAACACTAGGTGTTAAAATTTGGGTATGTAAACGTTAAATACGTTAAAAATCATTAGCTGATAAAAAAACCATAAAATTCATATGCTAAGTCCAAAGCGAACAAAATTTCGTAAACAACAACGTGGTAGATTAAAAGGAAAGATTCAAAATGCTAAATTGGTATTTGGTGACTTTGGTATTCAAGCACAAGAACCAGTTTGGTTGACTGCAAGACAAATTGAAGCAACAAGAAGAACAATTACTCGTTATACTCGTCGAGGTGGTAAATTATGGATTATGGTCTTCCCCGACAAACCTATCACAGCTCGCGCTGAAGAATCAAGAATGGGATCTGGTAAAGGTGCTCCCTCTTACTGGGTTAGTGTAGTAAAACCAGGAAAAATACTATTTGAATTAGGTGGTGTAGCGGCGCCAGTGGCGTTACAAGCTTTAAAAATGGCTGCTTATAAGTTACCGATTAGAACAAAAATACTTTCTAAGACACAACAGAATCCAAATTAGAAAATGGCTTTAACAAAATATCAAGATATTAAAAAACTAGATGATAAAGAATTAGATGATTTAATTCTTAAGCTAAAAAAAGAACTTTTATTTTTACGAATTCAAAAAGTTAATTTTTCTTCACTTCAACCCCATTTGTTTCGCCATACAAAACATCAATTGGCACAATTATTAACTTGGAAACGTGAAAAATTAAATAATTCGAATAATTTAAGAAAAATTCGTAAAAATAAAGTTTAAAATGTCAAATAAAATAATTGAGGAACTAAGATGACCCTTAAAGAAAAAGTTGGTGTTGTTGTAAGTACAAAAATGCAAAAAACTATTGTTGTCCTTGTTGAAAACAAATTTCGTCATCCTCGCTATTCAAAAACAGTTGTTCGGACAAAACGTTATTTAGCTCATGACGAAACAAATCAGGCTAAATTAGGTGACAAAGTTGTTCTATTACAAAGTCGTCCATTTAGCCGTCACAAACATTGGATATTAAAACAAGTTATTTCTCAAACGAATTCGTAATCGAAAATAAATCCTATGATTCAGCCACAAACATATTTAAATGTTATAGATAACACTGGCGCTAAAAAGATTATGTGCATTAGGGTTTTAGGTAGTAATTGCCGATATGCTAGGATTGGCGATATCATTATTGGTGTTGTCAAAGAAGCTATACCTAACATGCCAGTTAAAAGATCCGAAATTATAAGAGCTGTTGTTGTTAGAACACGGAAAACTGTTTCAAGAATGGATGGTATGCCTGTAAAATTTGATGACAATGCAGCAGTTCTTGTAAATAAAGAAAATAATCCAATTGGCACGAGAATTTTCGGTCCAGTAGCAAGAGAAATTAGAGAAAAAAATTTTTCAAAAATAGCTTCATTAGCTTTTGAGGTTATTTGAAAATTTAATGATTGATAGTAAATTTATCTATGAACCATATATACAAACAATTATATCGTGAAAAAATTGTTCCATCTTTGACGGAAAAATTTGGCTATAAGAATCCTCATCAATTACCCAAAATAGTAAAAATTCAGGTAAATAGGGGGCTTGGATTAGCGGCGCAAAACAAAACAATTTTACAGAAAAGTGTCGAAGAATTAAGAGTCATTACTGGTCAACAACCCATTATTACTCGAGCTAAAAAATCAATTGCTGGCTTTAAGATCCGAGAAGAAATGGAACTTGGCCTAACCGTTACTCTTCGTAAAGAGAAGATGTATTCTTTTCTTGAAAGATTAATTAATTTAGTTCTTCCTCGGGTACGTGATTTTCGTGGATTAGATGATAGTGCTTTTGATCGTTTTGGTAATTATAACTTCGGAATTGTTGAACAACTTGTTTTTCCAGAGATTTCATACAATATGATTGATCAATCAAGAGGATATAACATATCAATTGTAACAACAGCAAAAACACCTGCTGAAGGCTATGCCTTATTAAATGAATTTGGTTTCCCTTTTAAAAAATCAACACAAGGATAAATATGGTAAATGATACAATTTCTGACATGTTAACACGAATAAGAAATGGAAATCTTGTCCATCATAAAGTTGTTAAAGTTGATTACACAAGACTTAACTACATGTTAACACGTTTACTGAAAGCAGAAGGTTTTATACGTGGTTATGAAACCGTTGTTAAAGATAATCAAAAATATATCTTTGTTTATTTAAAATATTATTCAACAAATCCCACTCGTCCAGTTATTCGTGGCTTACAAAGAGTAAGTAAACCAGGTTTAAGAATTTATGTAAATAAAAATCAAATTCCAGTCATTTTTGGTAATCATGGAATTGCAATTCTTTCGACGTCAAGAGGTATTCTAACGAGTATTGAGGCCAAAGAATTAGGAGTTGGGGGTGAAGTATTATGTTATGTTTGGTAAGGAATAAAGTAACTAATGTCACGAATAGGAAAACAATTAATTAATTTACCAAAAGATGTAGAATTTCGTAAAGTTGAAAATAAAATTTCAATTAAAGGCCCAAAAGGTGAAATTACGAAAGTTTTACCACAAAATATAGAAGTTGTAAAATTAGAGTCAGGTTTATTAAGTGTAACAAGAGTAATAGAGGATAGAAAATCCCGAGAATTACATGGTTTATTCCGTTCACTTCTATCGAATATGGTAACTGGTGTTAGTGCTGGTTTCGTTAAAATATTAGATATGAAAGGTGTTGGTTATAAAGCTAATGTTGACAAAGACACTTTAGTCTTAAATGTTGGCTATAGCCACCCAGTAAGAATTACAGCTCCAACAGGAATAAAATTTCAAGTTGAAACAAATACAATAGTTCGGGTAATAGGAATAGACAAAGAGGAAGTTGGATTAGTCGCACAGAAAATACGAGCAATTCGCCCACCTGAACCATACAAAGGTAAAGGTATTATGTATCGTGGAGAAGTTATCCAAAGAAAAGCAGGAAAATCAAGTAAGTAGGATATGAAAACTATTAAAGGAACGCCAAACAGGCCGAGGCTTGTTATTTTTCGATCACATCGACATTTTTACGCTCAAGTGATAGACGATCAAAACGCGAGAACTCTTTTTTCTTGCTCAACCTTAGATCCTATTATTCGTACCAAATTATCGTCTGGTCAAAACTGTGATGCAGCTAAGATTGTTGGCAAAGAGTTAGGATCAATTTTAATAAAAAATAATTTAGATCAAGTTGTTTTTGATAGAAAATTTAAACCATTTCATGGTCGAATAGCTGCTTTTGCGGACGGTGCTAGGGAAGCAGGTTTAAATTTTTAAGAATATTTTCTTTTAAAAAGGAATAGTTATATAGATGAAAGGTCTAGATCAAAAAGAGAAAACTCATAACCATAAGGTTATTGAAATACGAAGGGTTTGTAAGGTTGGAAAGGGAGGAAAAACATTACGATTTCGGGCTTTAGTTGTTGTGGGTAATCAGCAAGGGGTTGTGGGTATTGGTATTGGAAAAGCTAATCAAGTATTGAATGCTATTCGAAAAGGTCAATATCGGGCTATTCAAAATCGCATACAAATTCCTTTGACTCGTACAAAAACAATTCCCCATCAAATTAAAGGCTCTTATGGTGCCTCATTAATTATTTTGAGACCAGCTGCACCTGGTTCGGGTGTAATTGCTGGTGGTGCTATACGTGCTGTTTTGGAACTTGCTGGGATACGTAACATTTTAGCAAAACAAATAAGTTCAAAAAATAAAGTTAATACAGCAAAAGCTACACTTTCTGCACTTCAAAATTTACGTTATTTAACTGTAACAGCCAAGTTAAGAAAACTTAGCTTAGAACGATTAACAAATCGTAAGCATAAAACTTCAAGTGGTGATGAAAAATTGCCTCAAGCAATATTAATAACAAATAAATCTTCAGAATCTTCAAAAAAAGTTGGTAACAAAAAATCATCGAAATAAATCACTTTGATCTTAGTAAGTAATTTTTTATGAAAAGCTAAGATTTCATAATTGGGAATAATTATGACTAACAGTTCAAATTCTAGTGTAGCCAATAATTTAAAAAAATCACCTAAAAGCAAATTATTGTTATTGATTCTTGTAGGAATATCAATAAGGCTACTAAAAAAAATTCCTCTTCCATGGTTAAACTATGGTTTATTGCCAGAATTGGATAGTCCAAACTTACTATCAATTGGTATTACTCCTCTAATAACATCATCTATTCTATTTCAAGTCCTTAATTTCATCCCAGCTTTTAAAAAATGGAAACAGGATGCAGAAGAAGAAGGTTCATCAAATAATAAAATTTCAAAGTTTAATAAAGGGTTAACAATAGGAATTGCATGCTTCCAAGCATTTAGATTTGTAAATAAGTTATCACCATATATCTATGGGCCAAATCTTGTTAAATTTTTCACTCTAGGCCTATTAATTGTAACCGCATCTATGATTTTAGTGTGGATGAGCGAAATTATAAGTGAAAACATTTTTACAAGTGGTACAAGTTTAATACTTTCTTTTACAACTATACTAGATGAAATTATTCGTTTAGTGGCTAAAGCTTTAACAATTTATAACCCCGCACTTTGGCCTATATTTTTGCTATACATCTTTCTTCTTTCAATTGTAGTAACTATCTTTGCAAGATCAATTCGTGAATTCCCACTTATTTCCTCAAGACAGTTTTATAGCGAAACAATGCCTTTTACAAACCTACCTTTTACACTTAATCCAGGTGCTGTAATGGCATTAATTTCTACAGAATCTCTTGTGAGAATTTTAGAGTCTGTTTTAATTAATAAGTTTCACCTAAATTTTTTTGGAGGTATAAGCTGGCTATTGATTTTACTTCGTTATCTACTTGTAGTTCTATTAAGTTATTATTGTTCAATTATTCAAATTGATCCTTTGACTATAACTAATCAATTACAAAAAATGTCAATAAGTTTGAATAATCAACCTCCAGGTGAACCTACACTTTTTTATCTTAAAACAGAATTAAAAAAAGTATATCTATCTGGAGGAATAATACTTGTTTTACTAACTCAGCTGACTGAGTTAATATCATATTTTTCACCACAATTAGATTTGAGATCATACTTAAGTTCTTTAATCATCTTTTTTAGCGGATTGCTTGAGGTTGACCAAAAGATTTTTGCAAAAGAATTTCAATTAGTTGAAAATTCAAAGCAAAACAATTTTTAGAGAAATAAAAAATTTATAAAAGTTTAAATCTTTCTTTTTTGTAAAAACCAAAATATATAAATATGAAAGTTCGCCCATCAGTAAAAAAAATTTGTGAGAAGTGTAGGGTTATTAGACGTGCCGGTATTATACGCGTTATTTGCATTAATCCTAAGCATAAACAACGTCAAGGTTAATTCTTAAGAGATTTGCACAATTTTTAAAAATAAATATAAGCTTATGATAAGAATAGCAGGTGTTGATCTACCTGATCAAAAAAATATTGGAATTGCTTTAACTTATATCTATGGTATTGGTAATACAAGAGCATTAGAAATTTTAAAGGCAGCTGAAGTTGAATCAAATAAAAGAACTAGAACATTGACGGACCAAGAGGTCAGTCGATTGCGTGACATTATTGAAAATAATTACGTAACGGAAGGTGATTTAAGACGTTTAGTTGCATTAAACATTAAACGATTAGTACAAATAAATTGTTATAGAGGTCGCAGGCACATCCAAGGATTACCTGCAAGGGGTCAAAGAACTAAAACAAACGCTCAAACTCGAAAAAGAGAAAGAGCAAAATCAGGAACGAGAAAGTTTAATTAAATTTATTTTTTAATATTTAAAAACAAAAAGTTTTTCCGAATGCTTGCTTAACAATTATGAATCGAAAAATAAATAAACCAAAAAAAAAACTTAATATATCAGTTGGTTTTGCTTGTATACATGCTACTTTTAATAACACTATAATTTCTATCACGGATCTTCAAGGTAATGTTCTTGCTTGGTCATCCGCAGGAAGTAATGGTTTTAAAGGAAGCCGAAAGAAAACTCAATACGCTGCGCAGGTTGCAGCAAAAACAGCTACTGCACAAGCCCTTAAATTAGGATTAAAAAAAGTTGGTGTCATTATAAATGGTCCTGGTAGTGGCAGGGAACTAGCTATTAAAGGTTTACATGCGAGTGGATTAGGAATTGTATCAATAGAAGACAAAACAGGAGTTCCACACAATGGTTGTCGTGCGCCTAAGAGACGCCGTGTTTAAAATTTCTTACAATTTTTAAACTTAAAAAAATTAAAAAATGAGTCAACTCATGATGAAAATTGAAAAACGATTTGTTGATAAAAAAACAGGACAAATTTTTTTTCAATTTCAACTGGGGCCATTTAAAAGAACAATGGCTACAACAGTTGGAGTAGCACTACGAAGAGTAATGATCGGTAGTTCAAAAACAATAGCTATTACTAGTGCTCATGGTGATTTATATCAAGGTGATTCACTACGTGAAGATGTTTTTGAATTTTCAATGAATCTGCAACAAGTTGTAATAAAATCCGTTGTTTTCCCTTTTTTAGGTACTGGTAAATTGCAAAAAAAGGGGCCTGCAATTGTAACAGCAGGCGATATTATTCTTCCTGACGGATTAGAATTAGTTAATCCTTATCAATATTTGTGTACTTTAAACGAAGGCTATACATTAAATTTAGCATTAGTTTTGAGCTCACCATCCCGTACCCGATTCGAGAGTGGTATACCATTAAAATCAGCTGTGCCATTAAATACGTTAGGTCAAATTAACAATTCTGACGAGAATATACCCATTCAAGACTTACCTAACACAATAAATCGTAGAAGAAAAAAAAAGGACTTAGTAGATGGTGAGAAAAACGGTAAAAAATTACCGAATATTTTAACAAAAGATAGCCCTAAATCACTACCACTGGACTCAATTTTGGTAGATCCAATTTATGCACCTGTTCAATCTTGTAGCTTTGAAATAATAAATGTTGTAGGAAGCTATTTTCCCGAGTATCTTGAGTTAACAAAATCAGGTCTAAATCAAACTCCTGAATACTTAAGAATGTCTATTGTAACAAATGGCTCAATCGAGCCTGTGCTAGCTGTTCAAGATGCTGTTCATGAACTTTACGGTGCTTTATCATTATTTACACCATTAACACACATTTTTTCTAGTTATTACAACACTCTTTTAGCTTTTAACTTTAACGAGCTAGCAGGAAATCGATCTAATCAAATCATAAAACAATACTTTGATGTTATTTGTAAAAAAATTGATTTGGCAAATCTTGGTTTATCTATTGAAAATGAGCTTTCATTACGTCGTAATGGAATTTCAACATTAGGCCATCTTATTTCATTGCCGTTATCTGTTTTAAGAACTTTAGGATTAACAAGTAAAGATTTTCTCGAAGTAAAATCTGGCCTTAATAAACTAGGATTTTGGAAAGATATAACAATAAAAGATTGGGAAAGTCTTTGAATATAAAAATTTTTAAAATATACATACTAACTTTAATTTAATTTGTCAAAAATGAGAGATACTTATATAACATCTAAGCATCAAGAGGAGCCTGCATGGTATATAATTGATGCTAAGAATCAAACTTTGGGGCGATTATCGACAAAAGTTTCATTAATCCTTCAAGGAAAAGAAAACCGAACATATTCACCTGCAACAAAATTTAGGAATTATGTTATTGTTATTAATGCTGATAAAATTAATTTAACAGGGAAAAAAAGAACTCAAAAAATATATTATTCTCATACAGGAAAACCTGGTGAACTTAGACAGCAACCATTTAAAATTCTTCACCAAAAATTTCCACATCGAATATTTGAGTTATCGATTAAAAGAATGCTCCCTTCAGGATTTGTAAAACGTCATATTCACAGACGGCTTAAAGTTTATGCAGGAAATGAACATCCACATACTTCACAAAATCCTGTTTATATAAATTTATAAGATTAGAATTAAATTTTTAAAATCATGGCACAAAATAATGAGGCTCAAAAAAATGGTATTGCTATAGGTAGGCGGAAATCTGCAACCGCTAGAGTACGTTTAATAGCTGGGACTGGACAAATAAAAATAAATAAAATTCTAGGTCTTGAGTATTTTCATAATTCATCAGAGTCCTTAGAATCGTGCAGACTACCACTACATGTTTTTGGATTAGCAGATACATACGATATAGAAGTACAGACACACGGAGGTGGACTTGAAGGACAACTTAAAGCAATTAGACTAGGGATCGCTCGCGTCTTGGCTCATTTTGACAATTCAAAACGACCTAAGTTAAAAAGTTTAGGTTTACTGCAACGTGATTCAAGAATAAAAGAAAGAAAAAAATATGGCTTGAAAAAAGCTAGAAAAGCATCTCAATACTCTAAACGATAAGGAGGTTAATACATGCCAAAAAAAGGAATTCACCCAACTTGGTATCCAAAAACAAAAGTTTATTGTGATGGTCAGGAAATTATGACAGTATCATCAACAAAGCCTGATTTACAAGTTGATATTTGGTCAGGTAATCATCCATTTTTTACCGGATCACAAAAAATTATTGATACGGAAGGGCGAGTTGAAAGATTTATGAAAAAGTACAAGATGGAGATAGAGGAAAATAATTAATTTATGCCTACTGTTCAACAACTTATAAGAAAAGAAAGACGTTTAATCAAAAGGAAAAGTAAAGCTGGTGCATTAAAAGCTTGTCCACAAAGACGTGGTGTATGCACAAGAGTTTATATTATTACACCTAAAAAACCTAACTCAGCGATGAGAAAAGTAGCTCGAATTCGATTGACTTCTGGTTTTGAGATCACTGCCCACATTCCTGGTGAAGGACATAATCTTCAAGAGCACTCAATAGTTTTAATACGTGGTGGGCGTGTGAAAGATTTACCAGGTGTAAGATATAGAGTTATAAGAGGTACGTTAGACACCGTTGGTGTTACAAAGCGTTCTCAAGGAAGATCTAAATATGGAGCGCGAAAGGCCCGTAAACCTGCAAAATAAATTATGTCAAGAAGAAAACGTAGTAAAAAACGATTACCCGGTCCAGATCCATTGTACAATAGCTATTTAGTAAATCTATTTATCTTACGTGTACTAAAAAGTGGTAAAAAGAATATTGCTCAAAAAATTTTATATGAAGCATTAAATTATATTCAAGAAAAAACTAATGCTGATGGTTTAATGACATTAGAACGGGCTGTAAAAAATGCTAGTCCGGTAGTTGAACTTAAACCAAGGCGAGTTGGAGGTGCAATTTACCAAGTTCCTATTGAAATTAAAGGCTTAAGAGCAACTAATCTAGCTCTTCGTTGGCTAATAAGATTCTCACGTGAACGAAGTGGTAAAGATATGTCAACAAAACTTGCACGAGAACTTATGGATGCAGCTAAAGGAATTGGAAGCTCTATTCGTCGAAAAGAAGAAGTTCATCGTATGGCAGAAGCTAATCGTGCATTTAGTTATTTCCGTACTCGTCAAAAATAAATATATTATATTATTAATATAAACATAATTATTCTTATTAATTAATAAAACTTATTAAAAATTATGGCTCGTGAAAAATTTGAACGTAAAAAACCACATGTAAATATTGGTACTATTGGTCACGTGGATCATGGTAAAACAACATTAACTGCTGCAATCACTAGTGTTCTTTCCTTACTTGGTAATGCAAAAGCTAAAAAATATGATGAAATTGATGCAGCACCAGAAGAAAAAGCACGGGGTATTACCATTAATACAGCCCACGTTGAATATGAAACGGAGACTCGTCATTATGCTCACGTAGATTGCCCAGGCCATGCCGATTATGTTAAAAACATGATTACTGGTGCAGCGCAGATGGACGGAGCAATTTTAGTGGTTTCAGCTGCTGATGGTCCTATGCCTCAAACACGTGAACACATTTTACTCGCAAAACAAGTGGGTGTACCACATATTGTTGTATTCCTAAATAAAGCGGATCAAGTAGATGATGACGAACTTTTAGAACTAGTTGAATTAGAAGTACGTGAATTATTGTCAAATTACGATTTCCCTGGCGATGATATTCCTTTCATTTCTGGATCGGCTTTATTAGCCCTTGAAGCTGTTACATCAGGTTCAGTATCTGCAAGAGGTGAAAATGAGTGGGTTGATAAAATTTTTGCATTAATGGATTCTGTAGATAGCTATATTCCAACACCGCAACGTGACGTAGACAAACCTTTCCTTATGGCAGTTGAGGATGTATTCTCAATTACTGGTCGAGGAACTGTAGCAACTGGGAGAATTGAAAGAGGTAAAGTTAAAGTTGGTGAAACAATCGAAGTAATTGGTATTAATGAAACAAAATCAACAACAGTTACTGGACTTGAAATGTTCCAAAAAACTCTTGATGAAGGATTTGCCGGTGATAATATTGGTATCTTACTTCGTGGGGTTCAAAAGAATGATATTCAAAGAGGAATGGTATTAGCAAAACCAGGGACTATCAAACCCCACAAACGCTTTGAAGCTCAAGTATATGTATTGAAAAAAGAAGAAGGTGGAAGACACACACCATTTAATGCTGGATACCGTCCACAGTTCTATGTGCGAACAACTGATGTAACAGGAAATATTAATTCTTTTAAAGCAGATGATGGTACAGAAGCTGAACTTGTTATGCCTGGTGACAGAATTAAAATGACAGCTGAATTAATTTCACCAATTGCTATTGAAGAAGGTATGCGTTTTGCTATCCGAGAAGGTGGAAGAACTGTTGGTGCAGGTGTTGTTTCTAACATTTTAGAATAAGATTAAACAAAACTTATTAAATTTAATGAGTGAAAAAAATAAAAAAGATGGACCAACAACGTGCCGAATTAGACTAAAAGCCTATAATCCAGAAGCTTTACGTGTAACAGCATCGATTCTTGTTGGTGAATTAAACAGATTAGACAAGTTGTATAAACTTGCAACAAAAGTAAACGGACCTGTCCGTTTACCTGTTAAGAAACGTTACTACTCTTTATTGCGTTCACCACATATCGACAAGAGTTCACAAGAGCAATTTGAAATACGTCGACATAAGTGGTTTTTTGACTTGGTTTTACCTCGAAAAAATTATATAAACTTATTAGCGAGAATTACTTTCCCTGCTGGAATAGAAATCTCAATAATTTTCCCTAACTAATACTTCAGACTATTTGGTTTTGTAACTAGATCTAAGATCTAGTTACAAAACTAAATGTTAAGAGTTTTAATACAGTTCATCTTCTTGATTAGTTAGAATTTGACAATCAGAAGTTGGATATGCAACACAAGTTAATACAAAACCTTTTGCAATTTGTGCATCTTCTAAGAAAGATTGTTCTGATTGATCAATAGTCCCACCTAAAACGCGACCAGCACATGTTGAACATGATCCTGAACGGCAAGAGTAAGGTAGTTCAAATCCTTGTTCCTCTGCTGCATCAAGAATGTACTCATCATCGTTACATTTAATTACACGTTGTTGATCTGTGTCGTCAGTTGGAAAAACTAATTTTACGTTATAAGATGCCATAATAAACCTTATATTTCCTAATGTTTCTAAAATTCTTCATCCGGGGTTTTCGGTTTTATAATATAGATTATACTAACTTTTTTGAAAACTTTCAGTTATTTAATTTTAGAAGTTCGAATCTTTAAATTTTCAAAATGAGTCAGAAAGTCAAACCTATTTAAGGACAACAAATAATGGCTTTACCTTGGTATCGTGTTCACACAATAGTCCTAAATGACCCAGGCCGTCTATTAGCAGTACATATTATGCACACTGCACTAGTTTCTGGTTGGGCAGGATCTATGGCCTTATATGAATTAGCAATTTTTGATCCATCTGATCCAATTCTTAACCCGATGTGGCGACAAGGTATGTTTGTATTACCGTTCATCGCTAGATTAGGTGTTACAGACTCTTGGGGTGGATGGACAATAACCGGTGAAAGCGGAGCAAACCCTGGTCTATGGAGTTTAGAAGGTGTAGCACTAACTCACATCGTGCTATCTGGTCTATTATTCTTAGCATCAATTTGGCACTGGGTATACTGGGATCTTGAAGTTTTTGGTGACCCAAGAAGTGAAGAAATTTCTCTTGATTTACCAAAAGTTTTTGGTATACATCTTTTCTTAGCAGGTTTACTTTGCTTAGGTTTTGGTGCTTTCCATGTAACAGGTTTATTTGGTCCTGGTATTTGGGTTTCTGATGCCTATGGTTTAACAGGAAAAGTTCAAGGGGTTGCTCCTAGTTGGGGACCTGAAGGCTTTAATCCTTTTAATCCTGGTGGAGTTGCTGCTCATCATATTGCAGCTGGTATATTTGGTGTGCTTGCTGGAGTTTTCCATATTGTTGTTCGACCACCACAACGTCTTTACCGTGGATTAAGAATGGGTAACATTGAAACTGTACTTTCTAGTAGTATAGGTGCAGTGTTCTTTGCTGCTTTTGTTACAACTGGTACAATGTGGTATGGTTCTGCAACAACGCCTATTGAACTTTTTGGCCCAACTCGTTATCAATGGGACAGTGGTTACTTCCAGCAAGAAATTGAGCGTCGTGTTGAGAATTCATTAGCTGAAGGTTTATCAAAATCACAAGCATGGTCAAGAATTCCAGATAAACTTGCATTTTACGATTACATTGGAAATAACCCAGCAAAAGGTGGACTTTTCCGTGCAGGCCCTATGAACAAAGGTGATGGTATTGCAGAAGCTTGGTTAGGTCATCCTGTTTTCACAGATAAAGAAGGCCGTGAGCTTAGTGTTAGACGAATGCCTGCGTTCTTTGAAACTTTCCCAGTTATTCTTTTAGACAAAGATGGAATTGTTCGTGCGGATATTCCATTCCGTCGTGCAGAGTCAAAATACAGCATTGAGCAAGTTGGTGTAAACGTAAGTTTCTTTGGTGGTAAACTAAATGGACAAACTTTCAAAGATGCGCCTACAGTTAAAAAATTTGCACGTAAAGCACAATTAGGGGAAGTGTTTGAATTTGATAGAACCAGTTTAGAGTCGGATGGAGTATTCCGTAGTAGCCCTCGTGGTTGGTATACTTTTGGTCACGCTAACTTTGCTCTCATATTCTTCCTAGGCCACTTATGGCATGGAGCAAGAACACTATTCCGTGATGTATTTACAGGTATTGATTCAAGTATTACTAAACAAGTTGAATTTGGTGTTTACGCAAAAATTGGTGACGAAACAACAAGACGTCAAGGATTTGTGTAAACTTATTTTATTCAAAAAAGGAAATCTGAAATGGAAGCACTTGTCTATACATTTTTATTAATCGGAACATTAATGGTTTTATTTTTCTCAGTATTCTTCCGTGAAGCACCAAGAATCATAAATAAATAACAAATAATATATCCCGCCCTAAGGGCGGTTTATTACATTTATTTTGTCTTAATCTTCGTGCTCTTCAAAAGGATCACGTAAACTAGACGCCGGTGGACCAAATGCCACATACACTGAATAAGCAACAATTCCAACTAAAGCACAAACAATAAAAACTACTAAAACTATGGCTGGGTCATTACCTTCCAGATTAAGAGGATTGGCCTCTGATCCAATTACAACTTTTTCAATTGCCATAAACTTATCTCCTTTTTAAGATTAAATCAATTTCTTGATTAATTAGAGTAAACTTTAATTCTATTTCCACTGTTAAATCGCTATTCGATAACTGGGGTATTTGAATTATTATAGCTCAAATTTGATCTATTTTTAAAATTTAGTAAATTTTAATCATTTAAAACTTTAAACTAGTTAACTAAAAATATAATGGTATACGAAACAAAATTAAGTAATATTTTACGTCCACTAAACTCAGAATATGCCAAGGTTGGGCCTGGTTGGGGAAGTACTCCTATCATGGGTGTTTTTATGGCACTATTTTTAGTTTTCTTCATTATTATTATTCAAATTTATAACTCTTCGCTACTTTTAGAAAACGTTGATGTAGATTGGAATAGTTTATCTAAATAAAAAAATTCCCCCCTAAAAATATTTTATTTTTAGGGGGGAATTTTTTTATTCATTAAACTTAAAGACAATCAAAAATAAATTTATTACTTACTTGAGACTACTTCGACTTCATCAAAATTAAAGTTGTTGGTATTCGTACCACTATAGTTTACTTTTGTAAAACGAACGAGTACTGGATAAAGAACTTTACTCTGATCCACAACCACAACAGCCCCTGTATCTTTATACCAGTAAGATTCTTTACGTAAAATCCTAACGATAGAACCTTTTTTTATTTCTACCATACATTTTTCTCCTTATGTAAACGAAAAAACAACAAAATGAGTTTAATGTTTTAATAAAAATTTATGCAGAAAATTCAAATTTAATGGCTAGATAATTTTGACATTTTTTAACTATCAGGAGAAAAACCATTAAAAACTTACTATAATAGTAGCTAGGGGAAATAATTACTTGCAACTTAATATAGAGTAATTAAACTTTTCATTAAATTTATTAAAAAGGATTGAATTGACTATGATCATTTCATTTATAGATCAGGGATTTAGTGGGTCAAACATATTGCTATCAGCGAATGAGGTGAAATCAGCAAACACATCGCCGACTGCTATTGTTACTTATGGTAGATTTTTAGAGTATCTAGATAACGGTTGGGTGCAAAAAGTAGACCTTTATAATAATGCGAAATTTGCAATCTTTGAGGCATCATTACCTGATTCGGCAGATCGTGTTGAAAGACTAGGTGTAAATATACCAAATAAGGATGTAAAATTAATTCGCAAGCTTAAAGAAGCAAATATTGATTTGGATGTACACGCAGCTGATGCTACATCAAAAAATTTTGAGTTCCCCTCTTTACTTTGGGTTCCTATAGGGATTGTGGGTTTCATAATTATCAGTGGATTAATTATGACGCTTTTTGAAGACAATCAGGGATCTGGAAGAAGCAGAAATGGTGGTGGTATATTTAATCCTTTCAGCTCATTTGATTTTAGACAGTTTTTCCAAGCCCCAGGTAGATTTGAAAGAGCGCCAGTTACAAAAGTTGGATTCGACGATGTTGCTGGTATAGATGAAGTTAAAGAAGAGTTTCAAGAGATAGTAAGCTTCCTAAAAAAGCCTGAGCGTTACACTCGCGTAGGAGCCCGAATTCCTAAAGGTGTTCTATTATCTGGACCTCCAGGAACAGGTAAAACTCTCCTAGCTAAAGCAATTGCAGGAGAAGCTAAGGTACCTTTTTTAAGTTGTTCTGCTTCTGAGTTTGTTGAATTATTTGTTGGTATAGGTGCATCTAGAATAAGAGATTTATTTAGACGTGCTAAAGCAAATACACCATGTATTGTTTTTATTGATGAAATCGATGCTGTAGGACGACAACGTGGAGCTGGTATTGGTGGAGGAAATGATGAACGTGAACAAACTCTAAATCAGTTATTAACTGAAATGGATGGTTTTGAAACAAACAATGGTGTAATTGTAATTGCAGCAACAAACCGAGTAGATATTTTAGATTCGGCCCTACTAAGACCAGGTAGATTTGATCGACAATTAGTAGTAGGTCTTCCAGATTACAAATCAAGGTTAGCTATCTTAAAAGTTCATGCACGCAATAAAAAATTATCAAAAGAAGTACTTTTAGAGACTGTAGCAAAACGTACACCAGGTTTTTCGGGTGCGGATTTAGCAAACTTATTAAATGAAGCAGCCATATTAACAGCACGTTATAGTGAAAAAGAAACTACTATGAAACGTGTTAATGAAGCGTTAGATAAAGTAACTGGTGGTATTCAGGCCCCACCTTTAGAAGAAACTCGTTCAAAACGATTACTTGCTTATCATGAAATTGGACATGCATTAACAGCCTCTTTACTTGAGTATCATGATCCGGTAGATACTGTTTCGTTAATACCTCGAGGTCGAAAACGTTCATCTACGACATATATACCAAGTGAAGAAACACTTTTCTCTCGCAATCAGCTATTGACTCGTATGATAACATTAATGGCAGGTCGTGCAGCCGAAGAAATTGTTTTCGGGAAAGCAGAAGTAACTACAGTTGCTGTTGATGACATTCAATTAGCTACATATATTGCTCGCCAAATGGTGACTGAATTCGGTATGTCACCGTTAGGACCTGTAGCCTTTAGACAATCTCAACCTCAAGATGCTTTTATGCGTTCCGGAGGACAAGCTTATTCTAATCAGTTGGCGTTTCTAATTGATACTAATATAAGGATTCTTGTTTATTACGCATTTATGGAAGCACTAACAATCGTTAGACAGAATCGTGACTTGATAACAAAACTTGCAAACAAAATCTTACAAAAAGAAACTATTGATGGATTTGAAATTCGTAGTTTACTTTATCAAACGAAAACTATTAGCGTAAGTCAATCAGAAAACTTAAAATTAGAACCAGTTATCCCATTTGATGAACTTCTTCTGGATCGTGTAGAAAAACTAATCAATTCAGCGAAATATTCGACAAAATTAGCATCTGTAAGCTCTGCGGAAGAAGAAGAAAATTTACTTGATGAATTATTAGATGAAGCATGTGCTTATTTAATGATATTAAAACAAGATAATTCAGAAGAATACGGAAGACAAATTAATCAAACAAAGGCGGCTAAGAATAGATTAGCCTTATCTTCGACATTCTCAAGAGACTAAACGGGACAGACGGGACTCGAACCCGCAACCTCCGCCGTGACAGGGCGGTACTCTAACCGATTAAGTTACTATCCCTAATTTGTTCATATAATTTTAACTCTGGTGAGCAAAAAACGCTCACCAGAGTTAATTTTGAAAAATTATAAACTTTTTATTGTTTTATTTTAATGAAACTTTACCACCAGCTTCCTCAACTTGTTTTTTGATGCTATCTGCATCAGCTTTACTTGCTTTTTCTTTGATTGCTTTTGGTGCTGATTCAACTAAATCCTTAGCCTCTTTTAAACCTAGACCTGTTACACTACGAACTACTTTTAATATCGCTAATTTTTTGTCTGCTGGAACATTCTCTAGTACGACATCAAATTCAGTTTTCTCTTCTTGAGCAGGAGCTCCTCCACCAGCTGCGGGAGCCGCAACGGCAGGAGCAGCGGCACGTGCATAAGCAGATGCGTCAATACCAAATGTTTTCTCTAAACTTTTTACCAATTCAAAAGCTTCTAAAAGTGATAAGTTTTTTATAAGATCAACAATTTGGTCAATTTTTTCTGTATCAGCCATTTGTTATGAAAAATTTATAGTATTTAAAATTTAATTTATTAATGAATGAGATAAGCTAGAAACTAATTTATTTAAAAGGCTGTCCAATCAATTTCAATTGATGGTCCCATAGTTGAACAAAGATGAAAACTTTTAAAATAACGGCCTTTAACACCTGATGGTTTATTATCAACAATAGAGCGATGAAAAGTACGTAGGTTTTCAACAAGTTCATTTGTTTGGAAGTTTACTTTCCCAAAGCTTACGTGAACAATTCCGGTTTTATCAACACGATATTCGATTTTACCTTTTTTAAACTCTGAAATAGCAACTTTAACATCATTTGTCATTGTTCCTGCTTTTGCAGAGGGCATTAAACCTCTAGGTCCAAGCAGTCGTCCTAATTTTGCCAATTTAGGCATCATTTCAGTTTGTGCTATTAATACATCGAAATCAAGATAGCCTTGATTTATCTCTTCTATTAAATTGTCTGATCCTATTTTTTCAGCTTTTAATTCAGCAGCGTTATAAAGTTCTGCATCTTTAACAATTGCAACAACACGAACTTTTTTTCCGGTACCAAAAGGGAAAATAACAGTTGCTCTTAGTTGTTGATCTGCGTATTTAGGGTCTATATTTAGAGAAACATGGGCTTCAGCAGATTCTTCAAATTTTGCAGTTGCAGTAGTTTTTAATACTTCGACTGCTTGTTCAGGTGAGTATAAAACACTATCAACCTTTTTTATCAATTCTTTATACCGTTTCGAAATACGTTTCATATTATATTTTCCTTTATGTTTATCCTTCAATAGAAATACCCATATTTTTGGCAGTTCCCTCAATAATCTTCATTGCTTTTAGTAAATCTTGCGTATTAAGGTCGACAATTTTCATTTTTGCAACTTCTTCCAATTCAGCTCTTGTAATTTTACCTACATTGGTTTTATTGGGAGTGGCTGCACCCTTTTTAGATTTTGTGATTTGCTTTAATAAAACGGAAGCAGGGGGAGTTTTTAATACAAAAGTAAAACTCCTATCTTCGAAGATAGAGATCTCTACAGGGACTACAAGGTCACCTTTATCTGATGTTTTTGCATTATATTCTTTACAAAACAAACCAATATTGATACCGTGTTGACCTAGAGCAGGTCCAATTGGTGGTGCTGGTGTTGCTTTTCCAGCCTTTAAGGCTAATTTAACGACTGCTACAATTTTTTTTCCCATAATAATTTAAAGTTG